TATATGGATATATCCATTTCCTGTCAAAAACGGATTCTTTACTATTTTCTAATTTTTGTGAAAATATTATCCTTGTCTTTGTTTATGTCTTGGATTAGAACAAATTACTATAATTCGCCCTCGCCTGCGGATCACTCGACATTTTTCACAAATTTTACGAACAGAGGCTCCTATTTTCATATTTATCATTCCTGAACTTAATGCCAAATCTATTTATTGGAAGAAAATAGGATTTCCTTACATTTTGAACTTCGAATTATGTCCTCTAAAAAAAATCTTGAAGTTCAAAAAAGTCTAATTTAATTAAGTGACTTATACTTCCATTTTTTACTTTTCTGGTCATATAGATATAATATAAAATAAAAGAAGAGTACGTCGAATTTTGTTGGAAACATAGCCTAGAATCTTATTTTAATTCTATTTTTTCTATATTGGATATCAGAAAAATTACCATATATAACATAAAACTTCTCCGCCAATTCTTTCTAATCGAGCCTCTCGATCTGTCATTATACCTCTAGAAGTAGAAAGAATTACAATCCCCATCCCTCCTAAAATTCTCGGAATTCGTTGATAGTTAGAATAGATTCGTAGACCTGGTGTACTGATCCGTTTTAAATTTAAAAAAGGTTTATATGACCCTTTCCTATTTCTTCTATATCGTAGAGTTAAAACTAAAAAGTATTTGTTGCTTTCCCGATGTTTTCTGACGTTTTCAACAAAACCCTCTCGTAAAAGTATTTTCACAATGTTTTCGCTGATATTAGTAAGTGGTATTTGAACTGTTCTTTTTCTACTCATGTCAGCATTGCGTATCAAGGTTATTATATCAGCGATGGTATCTTTACCCATGATAAATTAAAATGATTGTTGCTCCTTACTTTAAATATAATCAACGTGCTCCCATTTTTCGATTTTTTATTTTTTGATTCCATAAAATATCTAATATGGAATATGAGAATATAATAATACTCTATATATAGAAAATATTATTCTAATAGGATAATGGAAATATCTAAATAAATATAGAATACTTTAAAAAAATAAATAGAATATTAGAAAATGAACTAATGAATTATTAGAAACTATATAACTATATATATAATCTCATATGGAATTCGAATTCTGAATTCTATTTTTTTTAGAATTCAGAATTCGAATTTTGATTTTAAATATATATATTTAATATATATATATTTCATTCCTTATTTCTTTTTTTCTATCTATTATTATTTTATTTGGATTTTTTTTTTGAAATATGAATTTCAAAATCTTAAATAAATAATATAATGACTTACGACTTCTAATACTTACTAATACTTAATATATATATACTTCTAATTACTTCACTTCTAAATATATACTGTTCATATTGTCATATTGATTAATATTTAGAAGATATAATCTTAATATAAAAAAATAATCATTTCATATTGATAATATAGAATAATCAGTACACAAGTTATATATGTGAGATATAATAACTAATATATTAATTAATCTATTTCATTTCATATTTTATTTAATTGAATGAAATTCATAAATAAAATATTGATATCACGATCTTGTATTATAATACCTCAGGTGCTAATGAAACTATTTTAGTGAAATTGAACTGTCTCAATTCGCGGGCTATTGCGCAAAAAATTCGAGTTCCTTTTGGATTTCCTTCTTTATCAATTAGAACCGCAGCATTATCATCATACTTTATTATTATACCATTACTACGTTTGAGTTCTTTACAAGTACGTACAATTACAGCTCTGATCACTTCGGATCTTTCTACAGGCGTATTTGGTACTGCTTTTTTGATTACAGCAACAACAATGTCACCAATATAAGCATACCGTCGATTACTAGCTCCTATGATTCGAATACACATCAATTCGCGGGCTCCACTATTATCGGCTACATTTAAATGGGTTTGAGGTTGAATCATATCATTTTTTTTTCTTTCAGTCAAAAAGTTGAAGTAAAAAAAATATTCTGTGTTCAAAAAAAAAAAGAAACCCACAAGTGCAATTTTTTTCATACTAAAGACCTCTTTCGTTCTAATGATTATTCCGAAAGAATGAATTGAGTTCGTATAGGCATTTTGGATGCTGCTATTGAAATAGCCTTTCTAGCTATATTTTCCGGGACCCCGCCCATTTCATAAAGTATTTTGCCGGGTTTAACGACAGCTACCCAATATTCGGGAGATCCTTTTCCCGAACCCATACGCGTTTCTGAAGGTCTTACTGTAACAGGTTTATCTGGAAATATGCGTACCCATATTTGTCCACCCCGACGGACATTTCGTGACATTGCCCGCCGCCCCGCTTCTATTTGTCTAGATGTGATCCAAGCGGGCTCAAGTGCCTGAAGAGCATATTTTCCGAAGCAAATAGTATTACCTCGATAGGCTCTTCCTTTCATTCTTCCTCGATGTTGTTTACGGAATTTGGTTCTTTTGGGGTTATAGTTGATGGTTATTTCTAAATTCCATCTCTATTACAGA